TAGAAATCCATATCATATTGTGTCATCCAGAAATTCGATTGATTCCTTCTTTCTTCTTGCTTCGGAAGAAGGAAAAAACTATGATTCAATCAATTCTTTAAAAACATCATAAGAAAAAAAGGAAAGGAATGGAGTGGTTTGAAACGACAAAGGATCCGTTTTGTCATTTCTACGAATATCACATCTTATGTTGACTGGATGAATTTCCAACCTTTTCGTGTCTACAATCTGGTTCATCCGATTACTACAGGGATGAGCCCAATCCGGAATATGAACCGTCAAAATACCCATTGAACCGATCACAGGAAGACCAGAAATAGTCAGCCAAAGAGGAATCCTTCCAGTACGGCCATTTACCGCACCGCACTTCCCTCCACATTTCATCAAGTGGTCATGCTATTTTCATAAAGAGTAATGGATAATTATGAGGATGATATCCTTCCGAATGGGATAAGAGAATTCCTAAGATTCTCTTTCTTTCTCTCAATTTAAGAAAGAATTGGAAAAGAAAACAGCAAGTCAAAAAAATGAGTTTCGGTACGATTCCATTCCAATAAAAATTATCTTCGTTCGGGTTGGATAGCCCAAAATAGGGGAGTACCTCTATAATTCGGATTAGGTTTCTCGTTGGATGAACTGCATTGCTGATATTTACCCCAAAAAAGAAAGGGTAGGTACAGCTAGTCCGTGAACAGCCAACCATCGCACTGTCAAAATGGGATAGGTTCGATCTATGGTCATTGGGGCCTCCTAAAAGGATCTACTAAATTCATATTCATCGAGTTGTTCCGGATCAAAACGGCCAGTGATTAATGGAATCCCTTGTCGGCTCTCTGTGAAATAGTCCTTTGGCCGAGGGCTTACAAATACACCGTAAGCTAAACCCGTGCTGACGAATAACCAACCCGCAATTCATAGGGTTGGTATAGTAATGCTATGAATGACCCAGTATCGAAGACTGGTAATATAAAGATATCAGCAAAATAACGTGATCCCGTGCTTCCAGACATGCTTAGCTCAATTTTGTTTTTTAAAGTCAAAGGGGGCCGTGAAAGATGGGATCAGTAAATGGAAAACTACTGATCTTTCATCTTTGTGAGATCGTCAATCTTGTACCGAAGGTTTATTTAGAGTATACCGAATCAGTATAGCTATCCTTCCTCTGACACAGCAACGCAGTTTCAATCAGTATCGAAAAGAAATGGTACATAATTCCTTTCTTCCTTTCTTGTTCCGCAGAACCGCGTGTCATTCAATATGAAATTCCTAAACAAAATGACTGTAGTATACCCAAAAAAAGCTTCGGAATAGAAAGAGAAGATCTTGGTAAAGTTTGAGTCGACGGGTTCTAATAATTCATGAAAGATATTACCTTCCATTAGATGCGAAATCTAGAAAGCCCCTTTTCATGGTTGTAGAACACTTTTCTTTTTTTCTAATCCTTTCATTTCAAGTAATTGGTTGGTCGCACAGTAGTAGATAGTATAGTATTCGATGAAAGAAAGAGAAAAACAATCTAGTTGGAACAGTCCATATTCGTGATGCAACCATTGCTGCATTAGCTCCAAAGGTTCCTTCTTGACCTAGCTACAAGGATGGGACTCCATGATATGGAAAGAAAGAATGTGGAACCTAAAAGGATCATAGGAATTGCGAGTTTTAGAATCGAGTTGGACCCGAAATCAAGGTTTTCTTTCTTCGAGACGGGATACTTTTTCTTTTTTCTTCTCATTCGAGATATTATGTGATGTGCAATTCACCCACGACTACTGAATTGAATCAAATGAGTTAAAGTCAAGTCAAATGAAAGGCAGGTCGTTCGTTCAAAAATATTATATTTTATAAATATAATTCAAATCAATGAGAAAATGGCAAATCTCATTATTTTCTTTTATTTTCAAATCAAGGCTCAAATCTAATTTGATTTGTGAATGAAGTTACACGACACTGTTCTTATGATTTAATATATCTTTACTCACGAGTTGCTCAATGAATCTGTTGATTCGGAATCAAGGGATTGGTAGATGTCACAGATGATGAATCCATTTTCTTTTTCTACCTCTGTCACTCTATCTTTGTGAGTGCCGTCTATGTCTATAATGACTGATGAATCAATCACTTTGGCTGTCAATTGGTATTTTTTCTTATCATCGTATCTCGAAGGGTAATTATAAACATCTGTTTAAATTAAAAAGAACGTATCTCATTTAGCTCCTTCCTTTCTACTATTATCTAACTAGTTATTTCGGTTTTCTACTGGCTGCTTCAACTATAACCCCAGCTCTATTGATTGGTCTGAGCAAGATACGACTTATTTGAAATGAATTGAATGAAGAATGAATCAATATATATATAAATATATATATATATAAATATATATATATATATATAATTATATATATATTAGATATATATATTAATTATATATATATATATATTAAAAATAATAATAATAATATAGAAAGGATTCCTGTATTCTATAGTTCCTTCCCGCGTCAATTGCCAATTCTTGGTCATTGAGAGGGCGATTCAGATTCATATTTAGGGATAGAGATTACCTATATTTTTATCCCCCAAATCGAAATTCTTTCAGTTTTTCTATTTTGAATCGTGTTAGGTCTAATTCCTATTACTTTGGCCGGATTATTCGTCACTGCATATTTACAAGATAGACGCGGTGATCAGTTGGACCTTTGATTGAGTCACATCTTTTTTTTACCTCCTCCTTGATCCGCAGGAGGTCCGATTTTTTTTGCAGTGAAAGTGCTTTTTTTTCGGTATAGTATAACAAGAAAAGAATCACGCTCTGTAGGATTTGAACCTACGACATCGGGTTTTGGAGACCCACGTTCTACCGAACTGAACTAAGAGCGCTTTCTTACGACAGGAGATACAGCTGTAAAGAAAAGGATTCTTTTTTTACCCCCGCATGCATATAGTCTCATAAAATGAAAGATTATGTCAAATTGAATCGATCTCAATTGATCCCTCGTTACTGCCCATAGGAGAAGTAATAGGTAGGGATGAAAGGATTTTAACCCGTGACATTTTTTACCCAAAACAAAAGCGCTACCGAGCTGCGCTACATCCCCTTTTTTATTGTTGTACAGTGTCATTGTAGAGATTCCCTGCCTTGCTTTCCACCCTCCATCTATATAAAATATATCTTGCCATTTCTTTGAGTCTCATAAATGATGATTTAGTATAAAGAAAGCAAAATAGATTCTTTTTTCTTTCTAAGAAAATACTCATCATCATCCCGCCGCTCCTACCAACGATAATCGAAGTTTCGAGGCTTTCCCGATAGACTGATTTGCATGCGAGAGAGATCAAAATTCCGTGTATCCGGTTAAGCAAGCCCTGCCGCCAGCTTCCACCCATTCAAGAAGGTACTGATCCGAGTGTGAAATAATTACTGCATGCGTGACTATATATATATATATAAGGGAGAGAGAGGAGTAATCCGACCCAGCTACGTTTGCTCCCATTCCACGGCTCCGATGATTGGGCTAATCGATGACTCTCCTATGCCTGCCTGAGGTATCGATGGGATACGAAGCAGAACTGGACGGAGGGATGGAACTGCCGATCCTGGAAATGACAAGGGCTTGGGGAGAGATGCTATGCTTGAGTCACCGGAAATGGTTGGTGACGAAGAATAGGTAGCTTGCAAGCATAGGAATTGATAACCGAATTCTTTCATTCCCCCCGCTAGATCTGATTCTTCTACTCCTGCGGATGCCCCCATTTCAAGCTGCCTCACTCGGTTCTTCTGCTCCGCTCCGGAGATCGGGATTGGGATTGACGAATGGATGGAATGATTGGCACGGAGAGAGAGATGTGCTCTGGTTGCTCGTTCAATGAGATGACGTATATGTAGTGGATACTACTACTCAATTCGATCTGTATATGGGGCCCCCGTGTAAGTCAGACTTCTACTGAAAGCTTTCGAATCCACTCCACTATACTATTAAACAGAAAGAACTGAACTTTAGATTCGTTCCGCGATTCAATGAATAGTTTCATTGAGAAGACTCTTGGAAAAGGGGTTGTTGAAATAGTCATCAATAGTTTCTTTTCTATTTCAATCCGTCTACCCTCCTGATGATTCCAAGTTATTGAAGACGAAACTCGAACTAAAAAAAAATTCTTCGAGCCCTCAGAGCGTCAGACTTTGCGGGCTGCTCGTCCCTTCGCGTCGACAAGGAAACCGTGGACGACAATGGGTTTAGAATAACCCTCGAGAACTTATCCCGGGCCGGCCCCCCGAGGAAATTTTGCTTTCATACATGAAATTCCTTATCAAACATGGATTTCCCGGCTCCGCCGCCCTTGTTCATGCCATGAATTCAAGGCTCAACCCTCTGACATTGCAATCAAGCATTGATTTTAAAATTCCACATCGGTAAGGGGAGGAGCGGAGGAAGGGATACTGATCGCTTCACTAGTTCTTTCAGGGGGTTGGCTGGGGAGGCCTTGACTTCAGATGTCCCGACAGAAATCAGCCGGCATTCGGATGGGATTTCGTGGCCCCTATATTCTCTATATGGATTCACTCGAGGGATCGGAAGTGGGGAAAAGCAACCTATCTACACCGGTTCTCTTTCAAGCGTCGTAGGTCGAGTCTATGCAATGGAGGAGTTAGACTTCGTTCCTCCGGATCCGGCATTGAGCCGTCAAGACAAGAAGAGCCAGCCTTCTTGCTTCTTCGGTCCAGTTAGCCTCCGGGAGAATGAGGATCATACCCCTAAATCCATGGGGATAGATGTAGACGCGGTGATAAATGAGTCAAAGAATTAGCTATCTGAACCTTCCGTTCAGTTTGTCACGGTTTCATCCGTGGTGGGGGAAGAAGCAATTCCAACATATTCCGTTGCCACCTCCCCGGAGAGAGTTTGAGATGGCTGAAACGCGCTTCACCTTAAGAGAGAGACTTTATCTTGGTGATCGGTTCATTGGCAACGACAGATACGTGCGATCGAAACATGGCTAATACGAAACCACCCCCTGCCGGAGGGATCAGTTTGACCGGGGCTCAAATCAGACTTCGCCGAGCAATGATCAACTTAGGACCTCCGTATGTAAACTCGCTAGTCGAAAGAAAATCTTCGCTTTTTCTCGGCTTGTTTGATTCAAGTGATGACGGCATTAATTCGCCGGCCTATGTCTAATAGCCGCAGGGGTGAATACGTTGTTCATGCCCCCTTCATGCCATTAAGCTATAGATTGATGCCGGGGATTTGAGGTTAGGGGAGTTTGCAACCGGTGTCAATTCCGCAATAGATTCAATGTGTTGAATCTATGACGAAACGAAAAATCAGAAGAAGCATGCTCCTTTGCCTGGGAAAGATAGAAGACCACCTTAGCACCTGTCTTTGTTCCGCCTGTAGACTCTACGTCGCCAGATCAAAGATATGAAGAGCCCGTGGGAGGCCTCTATACTCTTTCGAAATTAGCGATTCTTTCTGAGGATTTCTGAAAGTGAAAGATTCCTCGATAGGTAGCTGCCCCACCAACCAGAGGGCCACAGCAGTACCGATCAGGAAGACTGTTGTAGCTACTGGACGAAAATGGTTCAATTCACATTCTCCGAAAAAGCCAACAGTCCACTGGTAGTTCACCTTAGGATTTTTGAGGTACTTTACGAAGTCTTTGAGATACGGGGTGTACGGTTGCAATGCAAAATATAGAAAAAAAAAAGCCTTCTTAGAAGAGCTAAGAGCTGAGGTCAATCTGAGGAGTGGTTTTGGAAAGCTTGACAATCATGTGCACATCTTCTGTTTTGGCTCTGGAAGAGAAGATGTGCATATGTTTATTGCTGGTTCACCGATTTTCAGGGCAAATTAAGGCTTCGATTCAGTGGAATCTTCCCTTTATATTCATAAAATCTTCAAAGTCTTCACTAGTTTATACATAAATTATAATAAATTATGCTTCATTTTCGTTTCATTCTCCAAAGATTGAAATCACATAACTATTGAAGAGGTTGAAAAAGAAAGAATGCCTTTTTTTTGTTTTTCTTTGATATGTGTGGAATTATCTGAATGGAATATATATATATTATATAACTAAACAAAAGTAAGAATGCTATCTTTCATTTTCGTGAAATTCTCCAAAGATTGAAAAGATTCACTAAATGGAAAGAAAGTCTTCTATAGTTTATTTATCTTTTGGTTGAATGCTATCTTTCAATTGAAAGCATTAAATATTTAGATATAAAATATATAAATATTAAAATATATAAAAATATATATATATATATATATATATATATTTATATATATATATAATTATTTATATATTATATATATAATATATAAATTATATATGTCAATATTATATATATATATATATATATATAGAACTTTCTTTGTGTTTTAACATCTTTTTTGTTTTTGAAATGTGTGGAAAGAGATTTCACCTAGTTTGAACTACTTTGACTGGAATTTCATAAGTGTGAACTATCTTATTGAATATTGAAGAGGTTTCATGCTGCTTTGTTGGTTTTCTTTTGTTTTGATATGTGTGGAATTCTCTGAATGGAATTAGAATAATATATATATTTATATATATATATATATATATATAATTAATTATATATATATATATAATTATATATATATATATAATTATATTATATATATATATAATTAGAATTATTATTATATATATAAAAAAAATAATATTTATATAACTATTTGAACTAATATATATATATATCATCAATCAATTTCCATATTTTCTGTCTTTCTTTGTGTTTTAACATCTTTTTTGTTTTTGAAATGTGTGGAAAGAGATTTCACCTTTAGCGTTTTAGCCTCAAATTATTTAAATATATAACTTTAATTTTCGTTGAATTATCAAAAAAAAATATTTACTAAATGGTTGAATGCTAATGTGAAATGTTAATATATATATATATCATCAATCAATTTCCATATTTTCTTTCTTTCATTTTCGTGAAATTATCCATTTAATATTAATTATATAAAGGTTTCATCTTGAATTGAACTATCTGGTTGAATGCTATCTTTCAGAGCGTTTTAGTTTCATTATACTAAGATTTGTGTTGAGTTTCATTATCAAAAGTATGAACTAAACTATGTCAGTCCTTCATTTTGAGTGGAATTATCCTTCGCTTAATTTTGAACTACTTTGACTTTCATTATCCTCAGATTTTTGAGAATGGGATCTTTCCACATTTTCCGAGATTAGACCGACAATTTCGTCATCCCAAATCAGCAGAAGGCCCTTGTATTTTGGGGATCCTTCCACATGAACCGAATTTCAGGGTTCTGGAACCTAAACTATGTGACATGCAATAGTACCTGAAATGACTACAAATGACTACTGGAAAAATGAGTTTAGATCATTTGGCCAAGCAAAGCAGGCGGACACTTATGGAGAGCCTCCTTTAGCCGGCCCTTAATACAGGTCGAATCGGCTTTCTTTGTTATTGGGATAGGTGGACTCTTCTACTATTGAATTAGGGGGGCTTAATCCCATAGTAGAATTCCCTTAGAAGGAAGGGCGACCATGCTCAGATTAAGATGTTGGCCCCATTTGACTTCCTTTGGCGAACCCTCATGCATGCTACTTTTCTCTAAGGCCATCTACTATAGGAGGGAGGGCGAATGCTCATGCGCAAGGCTAGCTAGGTGTCCATTATCCGCGGATTCAGCAGATCCTCAATCCACTATTCTTGATTCTAAGGGGGAGAGGGGGATAGCAGCACCGACCACCCCCACAGGCAAGAGCAAGAAAGACCAACATTGTTCTACTTGATCTCCGGTTGGACCCCAGCACACGTGAAAGCTATCGCCATAAACGCACTCATCGCTTTCGATGTCTTCAACTTCAGTGTAGTCCTCGTTTTGATTTATGCTGCTTCTACCATCGGCTATAACCTGAACAAAAAACAAAGACTACCTTACTGCCCAGCAGAAAAAAGGAGCAGCACCCATTTGTCTGCATCAGATAGGCGCCTCTCACATCATTCTCATTCTCTAGCCATATTCGCCAGTCTAGCCGCCTGCAGCATACTTTTTTGGTATGTCATGCTCGTCAAAACCATCATTCAGCGAACTCACAACTTCACGCACGAACGGTTAAGAATGAGGGAGGAATTTACCTAAAACCAGAGGGGAAGAAAAGATTCAATAAAATATAGCAAAGCACCAATGATCATACTTATTGCACTCATCATCACCATCTGTGGTTAAGATAAGAGCCATCCATTTTTTGGGAAAAACAGAAAGAAAAAGAAGGAAGGTGAAAACGAACGAAGAAAAGGAAGGAAAAAAACTGAGGCCAACAATACTCTTTCTTACGTATAAGATTTTAGATTGACTATTCAGAAAACAGACAAGAGGATGGGAGGGGGATAGTCTTGACTTACTGTCTCCCGGGCTCACCGGGCTCGTCCTTCGGGTAACTCGCTAACGCGAGACTAAAAAAGTGCCTTTATGTCCTTATGGTAGGGATCCGCCTTCGCATCTAATCAGCGAACATGGGATTAGACACATTAGGATTAGCAAGACTCAGTCTAACTAAGAACTTCACTTAAGGAATGTTCCGAAACGACGAATGGATACCTTATATTGAACGTGCTCTCCAACAGCCCAACTTTCGACCAATACTTTGACTTCATTACAAAAGCGTATACGCACTAATTCGAATAATACGCGACAGGCACGCCTGGAACGAACGAGCGGACCGTTGGTACGAACGGGAACACCCAACCGCGCATTCTTAGAAATTGAGAGTATACGTATATAAGAAGTCATTATTTATGGAGGCGATACTTTGTCTCGATTCGAACAGGGTCAGTTTTCTTGCGTTCGAATCGCCACGGAGTTGGAGGTCTTTATTGTTAGAGAGAGACGGAGGGGTTAACACCCCCTCCCGGTGTTAGACCTGCCCGGAGGTGAGATGTCCGGGCGGGCTGCCGTGCCTCTGCCCAGAACTTCATGGTTTGGGGGGGCGCACGCATTGGGTGAGTGAACGTGTGGGAAGCCAAACACATTCAATCAAATATCCGAGAAAGCCATGAAAACATTTTGTAAAAATTGCGCATGGGATCCCGGGGCTATTGGTGTACCCGAAACCCCACGGGTGCATCGACGAACCCAGTGGGGTGTCGGGGGTCTTTTCGTGGTCGCTTATTTGGGATGGGAGTCTTTCCCTAACGGTCGGTTGTAAGAAGGGCATTGCACTAGTTCTTTTCTCGCGGGATTCTTTGTCCGGCCGGTGAAATCCATTCGTCTTTCTCGGTCAGAGGAAGAGGTCAATTTTATTCTATGGTTCGTTATTCGAGCTCTAAAACAGGTAGTTCAGGGGACGGAGGTCAATCCAAGTCCCCGCTGTCGGACTCCGACTCCGATTAGACGATTCTCGCGCCCCTCATATCAACATATTTCTAGCCGAAATTAATAAGTTTGAAGATATGCAACGGGCTCTGGATGAGTTGCTTCGTGCGGAGAAAGAACTGCTGGACGCTCCCGACGAAGAAGCCACTTTGCGTCAACTCGAAGAGGCACTCAAAGAGGCTTTGGATCAGCATAGAAAAGCACGGGATGAGTGGTACGAGGCAGTTTCGACCAAAAGTGTTCGTTAGTTCTCAGTAATAGTGAAAAATGAAAAAAGATGAGGAGAATTCAAATAAAAGGCTAAAGCTTAAAGAGAATGAAACTCAAAAAAAATCTTAGTATAATGAAACTAAAACGTGAAAATCTTAGTATAATGAAACTAAAACGCTCTGAAAGATAGCATTCAACCATTTAGTTATATATAATATATAGATTCCATTCAGAGAATTCCACACATATAAAAGAAAAGAAAGAAAACAAAATATATACTATATGAAAGCTATTCTTTATATATATATATAGTGAATCTTTTATTTTGATTTAGGATTGGATGTTGAAACCTTTCATTAAGAGGGGAGGAAGGTTCCTGGAAAAAAGTGCCCCCGGGGATAACGAGGGAGGACCAAAGCTCCGTAGAGAACCAAGGATACAATGGAGTTTAGAAAGCGCTTACAATAATTTACAGTTCTCGATCATTTTCACATTCAATAAAATCCCATACCGAAACGAAAACTCTAAGTCGTTTGTGCGATTCATTCATTCTCATATAGAATACCCCTGAATCCATTCGAGTCCGTTCGCTGCTCTGCTCGGATAGGCTTCTTTGCCTCTCCTCGCTTTCTTATTATGGAGATTCCCGCTGTAGATTGAGACTGAACTAGCTGTCGCGGGACGAGTAGCTCTCATTCTGTATGTAGGCTCCTTCGCTTGCAGCGCCTCGCAACAAACACGAGGTCAGCTCGCCGGCTCGGCTCGCTATAGCGACAGTGTTTGCACAGCTTGCTTGTTGGCAAGGGGAGCTTGCCTTGCCAGCATCGAGTTCGACGGCACGACGTGGAGTGTGACTCAACCTCCATATATATGGAGCGTAGAATCCTCTAGTGTAGAAAGGTCTTACCTATTTGAACTTGTCATACTGCGCCGCTCTAGGCTTCACTCGCCGTTCTAGGCTTTGTTTTGGCTCGGCTCCGTAGCATCACTCGCCACCGTAAACTGAACTTGCTGCTTTCAGTTCCGTGGATTCCACGTCTTTGACAAGCTTTGCTTATAGCAGACACGTGGAGTCCACTTTGACGGAACGTGTCAACGAGTTTAGTTGTAGAAAGGACTCATCACTACCACACCACTGTTCATAAATGCACTCGCGAGAGCTGCTTAAAGCGCCTACTCCACTCGTGACCACTGAACGACGAAGCCAGGAGCGGAAGGAGGGACTTGAACCCTCAACCTCAGCCTTGGCAAGGCTATGCTCTACCATTAAGCTATTTCCGCCAGCGGGCAACGTCAAGTAGCGAAGCACTACTGAGCAATTCACGTCTCACTTGAGACGGACGACTTCTCTTTTTCCGCCGGACCAAACTCTTGACCTCCGATCGAGCTACGAGCACGAGTAGGTAGGCGGCTAGGGGGCGGCTGGGCTGGGAAGGAAGGGGGGACCTTTCTTTTTGCTTCGCGCCAGATGAGATGATGATTAGTGGGTCAGGGGAGGTTTGTGTGTGCTCTTTATCACTATCACTAAAGGGGCGGGCTGGCTGGGCTGCCTTTTCAATCAATCTCCGGCCGCTCAGTGCCGCTATTGGTGCGATAAGTAAGGAGTCTTGGTCTCGAGTCGAGCTGGGGCGTCATTTCATTCTCGTAACGGGAGTGAGTGCACCGCAAGACCAGACTTCTTGCTCCCTCGCCTCGCAGCGGCGGCATCCGTCTTTGAAGTTCAGTCATTTCCTAATCCTAAGAAGGCTCCTCTTATTCTACGATAATCCAAGCAGCAGCTCCACGAGTCTGCTCGGAACCGGTCGATTCCTGAGCCATTCGTTCTCCCGTCAACCTCTCGGTTGGCGTTTGCCAGCCACTAGAGCAAGTAAGAGAACCTCTAAATTCGGTTCAAGTGGAAGGATCCCAAGAGAAGATCAGGCCCTTGTTTAAAGCTTAAGGAGAATGAAACTCAAAGCCGCCTTGAGTCTTGAAAGATAGCATAATTTAGGGAAATAAGATTTTTTAGGCTAAAACGCTCATGTTGAAAGATTCTTTAGTTAATATAATCTATTTGAGGCTAAAACGAGAAGCATAATTTAGAGATTCCATAATCTATTTGAAGCTAAAACGAAAATGAAGCATATATTATATAGTTAAATTTTTGAGTGAATATTTTAGATAAAGAATAGTTCCCCGAGCCAGCCCAGCCTTTCCGAACTCACTATGTCTGAGACTTTTGCTGGGCTGGCGAAACAAAGATCATTATCCAACCTTGTTGTCGGGTAGGTTAGGAAACAATAGAGTGAGCTCCGGAGGAAGAACGAAGGGGGTTAAACAGAGAGAGCATACATAATGAAGCTGCATCAATCGACGCGACGAGCTTCTGCTTCGGTAAATGCTCCCCGGCCTGGAGTGATACAGCAAGCAGAGTTCAGGTTCTTCTTTCGCCGAATGATTCCAGAAGCGTAAGCCGCAACTGTAGGTTTGGTTTTTAGGCTATCGGTATTCCCGCAAGCACATAGCAATGGTGAATCACGTACCACAAAGGTGACTTGGATAGCCCGACGACGCTTAGCGGGATGTTCGCCTTGGTAGTCTAGACGACTTGGTAGTGGATCTGTCTCCTTTGTCAAAGTAGTGTTTCCAAAGCGCGAAAAAACGAAGCTACTCAAGCTCTTTAGGTACTTTAGTAGTACGACAGTCGCGCCTTTTGCTATGCTAACAGGGCTGCTCGCCTTTTGATTCAGAAGTAGTCGTAGGGGGGCACGAAGACTCTACTGAGTTTCCAAATCACCTTTGGTCCGATGCGGGGGCTGGGCTGTTGAAGCCAGTTGATGCATAAAGTACTGTTGTTGATCAATTCCATAATTAGTACTGTTTTACCCTTATTAAGTTAAGTTAAGTTAAGAAATCCTCACATTCGCAAGTTCACTTGTTGTTTGTTGTTTTCATTTACCCTTATTAAGTTAAGTTAAGTTAAGAAATCCTCACATTCGCAAGTTCACTTTTTGTGTTTTTTTTTCAGTCTTGTCTTGACTTAATCCCCCGAATAGTCCCTCCACGGCGATAAGGAGCTAAAAGATCAACCACTTTCATCCCTCTTTCAAAGAAGGAGAAGAAGGTATCTAACTGTATTGTATAAAGGCAGGCGCAGATCTATGAATAGGATTGTGCGAGTATCTACAGGACCTAAATTCTCAAAAGGCTCTCCAAGAACGTTGAAAATTCGTCCGAGAGTAGCTCCACCGACTGGAACACTTAGAGGAGCTCCCGTGTCAATCACTTCCATTCCTCTCATCAGATCGTCTGTAGCACTCATAGCTAAAGCTCTAACTCGATTCGATGATTTCCTAATACCTCACAAGTAACATTAATTTGCTGACCGACAGTATCTCGACCCTTAACTACCAAAGCGTTGTAAATATTAGGCTTCCGGGGGAAAAGCGACATCCAGTACCGGACCAATGATTTAAGCGATACGCCCCAGGTTTTTTTCTTAAAGTGTGGAAACCCCAGGACCAGAAGTAGTCGGATTGATTCTCATAATAATCAAGTGAAATATGTCGAAATTTATTGCGAATATTCTCGAATCGAAAATCAATGTCCAATAGCAAGTGGATCGGTTAATTCAATAAGAAATGGGAGTGCTAACTCATTGAGTTGGTACCAACCTTCCAACCGAATCCAATTCAATCGTTTACTCAAAAAATGAGTGAATTTCAAAGTGAAACCAAGCCTTTTGAAAAATATCAAGTAGATGAATAAGAAGAATGAGGAAGTCTTTCATTTCTCTACCATTATAGTATAGACAATCAAAAAAATATTCTATATGAGATGATTATCTATGGAATTCGAACCTGAACTCTAATTATGATATATATATATTCTTCCTTATTTCAGCATCTTTTTTTCAGCCGATTCTTGTTTTATACCTTTTTTTCCCAGGGCGCCTATCTTTCACATCTAGGATGAAAATCTCAAAAAAATCTCACTGTCAAGAGTGAATTTCATCTTATTTTCATTATTTATTTCGATTCAAAAAAAAAATAAGGGGATCAATTAGAAACTTGCAAAACAAGGATTGGGTTGCGCCATACATATGAAAGAGTATACAATAATGATGTCTTTGGCGCCATGGTCTAATAACGAACCATTCTAATTAGTTGCGTTTTAGTTGATAATTTTGTGAAAGATTCCTGTGAAAAGTCTCATTCACGCCTAATCCATGTCGAGTAGACCTTGTCGTTGTGAGAATTCTTAATTCATGAGTTGTAGGGTTAGATAGCACCACAAACAGAGACTAAAGCAAGTGTTGGATTCAAAGCTGGTGTTAAAGATTCAAAATTGACTTATTATACTCCTGAATATGAAACCAAACATACTGAGATCTTGGCAGCATTCCGAGTCACTCCTCAACCCGGAGTTCCACCTGAGGAAGCAGGGGCTGCGGTAGCTGCCGAATCTTCTACTGGTACATGGACAACTGTGTGGACCGATGGACTTACCAGCCTTGATCGTGACAAAGGACGATGCTACCACATCGAGCCGGGAGGAAAATAAAGACATTGCTTATGTAGCTTACCCTTTAGACCTTTTCGAAGAAGGTTCTCTTACTAACATGTTTACTTCCATTGTGGGTAATGTATTTGGGTTCAAAGCCAACGAGCCTTGAAAAGAGGATCTGATAATTCCTCCTGCTTATTCCAAAACTTTCCAAGGCCCGCCCCATGGCATCCAAGTTGAGAGAGAACAAGTATGGTCGTCCCCTATTGGGATGTACTATGAAAGCAAAATCTCTCTTATCTGCCTACGGTAGAGCGGTTGAACTTTCATCAAGCGAGGCTGTGGACTTGATTTGACCAAGGATGATGAAAACGTGAACTCCCAACCATTTATGCTTTGGAGAGACCGTTTATGATTTTGTGCCGAAGCAATTCATTTATAAAGCGCAGGCCGAAACAGGTGAAATCAAAGGACATTACTTGAATGCTACTGCAGGTACATGCGAAGAAATGATCAAAAGGGCCTTGCGGGAGTTCCTATCATAATGCATGACTACTTAACAGGGGGATTCACTGCAAATACTAGCTTGGCTCATTATTGCCGAGACAACGGCCTACTTCTTCACATCCATCGCGCAATGCATGCAGTTATTGATAGACAGAAGAATCATGGTATACACTTTCGTGTACTAGCTAAAGCGTGACGTATGTATGGTGGAGATCATATTCACTCTGGTACCGTAGTAGGTAAACTGGAAGGAAGACATCACGTAGTAAATAAAAAAAAGTCCCTCCGTGGCATGAACTAATTTCTTCCTTTCCCCACTGCCCGAAATCCAGCTTTGGTGGGCTTCCCCCAAGGTGACACCGAAGGTCTACCTCCTTTCGTGCGCCCCTCACCTCCTCCATGAGGATGATCCACTGGATTCATTGCAACACCACGAACAATGGGGCGTCTGCCTAACCACCGGCTTTGTCCAGCTTTTCTAAGCTTACGTGCACCATGGTTGGGATTGGAAACTATACCAATAGTAGCTCGGCATCGGGAATCAATGACTTTTTCAACACCCGAAGGTAGCCGCACAAGACATTGTGGTGCTGGTTCCTTCATTATTTTCGCAAAAGTTCCTGCGGCTCGAGCCAGCTTTGCGCCTTGACCTGGATTACATTCAATATCATGTACCCATGTTCCTATACGTATATCGGCTAATGGTATGCAATTTCCTACTTGAGATTTGAGATCAAGTATATCATATCTATAAGCGGGGGGGCGTGGCCAAGAAGCAGCCAGCTGACTGCCCCCTTCAACCCGGCCTTTATTCGCTGTGCGAACAAGGTCTTGGAACCGATGGTATGTATGGGCGGCAGGTCGCAAGAAGCCGCTGGTCGAAGGTTTGGACCAATCGCAATTAATCACCATCTTGCCCGCTTCCAATTGATGACTGGCTAATATATAAGTGTTGACCTAAGCCCCTGTGCTGGGGCTCGGCTCCCGAACCGTACGTGAGCTGCCTCGTACGGCTCTTCCTAAGAACTTGAAGCCCCCCTCTCTATCAAGTGTAAACTATCTTTTTTTTTTTTATTTTATATAGTTAGACCTTCTATGTTATGTAAATTATTATAGTTTCTAATTCTTTTATTTACAAGAATTTACAAGACAAAAACACTTTTTCAAAAAGCCTTCGCCCTCCTGGGCTATTAGAGAAGCAGCTTCGTTCCTTGACTTCTTTGCCTTGAAACGTAGAGCTCCCCTTCGCTTCCTCTCCCTGGCTGAAAAGCCGTAGTGCGCTAGCGCGCCCTTGATCTTTTTCAGCCGGTCGAGCTAGCTTGAGCTTTTGCTTCCTTGTTCCTTAGTGTAGTCTCGGTCCATAGTTTAAGACTCCGTTCCTTAGCCTAGTCTATATCCACAGCTGACGTGACTCCGTACCGACGCCTTTCCCCTTGTAGACGGCTAAGTGACTCTGTAACCTTAGCTTTTCCCCTTTGTAGAAGAGCTAAGCCACTAAAATGCTGAGTTTCACTTACCTTCAACTAAGTTCATAACCCTTCCTTCGACTAAGTTTTTCCATAACCTTTAGCCGAGCCGAGGCTAAGTGGTCACCTTGACGTACTTTTTTTCGTACTTTCTCAGGTCTAACCTTCGCCGGGCTTTCGTCCCTTCGCCAGTAAGAGAGGCTTCGCTCTCGCTCATGACTTGGTATAGAGATCTCTCCGTGTAGTCGTCGGCCTTCCCACCAGAATGCCTCTGTAGTCGTAGTCTTGTAGTCGGCATTCCCAAGAATGCCTTATATATATATACGTCTATAGTGGTCGGCCTTTCGAATGCCTCCTTCCTTACTTTTCTGAGAAGCCCTTTAAGACACTATAAAAAAGGGGGCTGTTCACCTTTGGAAACTTAGCTACTTAAGTACTACTCAATACTAAAGTCAAGGCGAACGGCATGTAGTACTACAGCTACTTAACAACAACTGTCGTACTCAAAAAGTACCAAGGAAACCTTCGGTTCCCTTTGTTTTCATAAAGGCCGCCTATTAGTTAGTAGTTAGTTGAAAAAAGTCAACCAAGCCTAACCAAACCATCATGGTCACGACCTTTTCTTGATCTTGATGGACTTGGAGGGAGCTTGACTGAGTCGACCAGAGGGAGAGGGAGTGAGACTGAATCCATCTTACGCCAAGTCACCGTCACTTCTACTTTGACTCTATAGGTAGGTTTCGGTGGGGCTTGCGTAATGTAGTTGTAGTTAAGGCTGCATTGAAGTAGCGCCTTTTTTTGAAGATCTACTGAAGTACCAAAGGCGAACGGGGCTCCCAGGCCGGGACGTCTGGCAGAATGCTTGGCCTCCTACGCTGGAAGCGACACCCGAAGGGTGAGCTTCTGGCGGTTAGCTTATAGTCTGTAGGCATTCTGGGCTGGAAGGAGACTTGAGGAATGAAGGGAGCAAAAAAGCCGACTACAAGACTACTACTACAAGAAGCAAAGCTTCGTAGACTCGACAAGTCGCTTATAGAATGCCTACTACTAAGTTAAGTTCAGTAAGGGGGGGAAGCGAAGCTTAGCGAGCTTTATAAGGCCGACCACTACATAAGCCGCTGGCGGAGAAAGCTCGAAGAGCTTCCCTTCATTCGTTGCTAAGCCAAGGTCCCAGGTCTCCGAGTCAGCCCGCACTTTTTCGAAGAATCCTGCACCCATGGGCATACGGCCTGGCAGGCCTTCCCTTTCCGCCGGAGCTTCATGGGCGTTGCCCCGTTCCCCAATCAGATGTTTGGATGTGAGCTAGACTCCGCGAGGAGCCACACGGGCGTATGGCCTTGCCTTGCCATTTGACCTCTCTTCCCGTGTGACTAGGAATGCTCAGTGACAACCTCTCAACTGTCACCGCCTGGCCTCTCTTGCTACCACGGTAGCACCTAGTGTGGTCAGCACCAATCGTGTTCGGGCAACGAAGCTTACACTCATTCACATTGATTCATCCTGCTATGCCCCGGGCCTTTTGCTCTTCTAACGTCAAAGGTGGCCGGCCATTCGTCAAGGCCCAGGAATCCGCTGGACATCTCAGCGGCGGGATTTGAGACCCGCATCCGATCGAAGTTCCATTTGAGTGCCCCCCTAACCTAACATAAGGGAGAGCTCTTTCTAGGTGGGTCGCTTCGCGAAAGACATTGCTTAGGACCAACGGGTCACACGACAGGTGCACGATCTACTTTGCACGCTCCATCCTTCGGCCCTTCGCTTATCGGCTTGGCAGGCACGGCTTCTACCGGAAGCAAATTGTAGAAGCTTCTAGAGGCATTCTGGTAGGAAGGCCGACCACTACATAAAGCGTAAGCAAGCACTTGGCTTGGGAGCAAGCTACCTTGATCCGCCTTCGGCTTCGATTCGTTATGCTCAGCAGCTCCAACAAGCCCTAAACTTTCTTGCCGCCTCAAACTCTGCCAAGAAAGCGCTGCTTTACGTTTGATCCTATGTGCCCAGAGAACGCTATGCGTTCTCCACTTTCGGACCTCGCAAAGAGAGAACGTCTTTTTTCCTCTTTCTCTCATTCGCGGAGCGAAGAAAGCGGGCTTTGCCCCAGCTACCGCTATCCTTGGGAAACCAAAAGAGCTACCGAAGGAAAGGGATGCAGTCTCTCCCTCGGTCTTTGGAGAGGAGAGGGCAGAGAAGAAAACGTCCTTCACGCAAGTTTTTTTGCTTCCTGCGCTGGCCTGGCTCTTCGACCAAGGAGGCATTCTGGTAGGAAGGCCGACCACTACATAAGCCGCCATCAGTCCAGGAGAGAAGCAAGCTACCTTTCTTTGATCCACTTTCCCAGGCAGGGAAGAGAACGAAAATAGGCCGCAGATGGTGGCCGTGGTAGGTTCGAGGATCTTACGCGGCGGAGCGAACTCTTCTATCGTGTTGCATTTCCTCTGGCGGCGTAGCTGCACCCCCTCGATCCATCGTACTGGAGCGATCCGAGAAGAACGATTAGGGTCATATTCGATCCTTTCTACAATGCCCATAGACGAAGTGCTTCGTTTCAGATCTATTCTTCGCTGCAATCGCTTCGATCCACCCCCTCGGTGAAAAACCGTAATACGCCCTGAGGAATTCCTCCCAGCTGACTTACCAGTACTCAAAGTGAATTGTCTAAGTGCTCTCCCGCTTTGTCTCATTTTTTATCTCGCCGTCCGAATTCGCTACTACTACTACTCCTCCTTTCCTTATGCTCCAAGATCGTCGTTGGTCCTTTTTACATCACATTCATCATCCTATGCGGGCCGCCCCTGGTCCGGTAGGTCGGCCTATCTTATAAGCGCCCTGTAGCCGCTCCGCTATGGAGCTACGTGTACACCGCCACGTCGAGACTTTCGAAAGAAAGTGAGATCACCACCGGCTTTCAGAAGAGGGAAACCTACTCCTAAATCCAGCCGTGATCTTATATACTATACGAGACCACCAGACTCACCTTGGTACTTCAATCCTCCCTTCAAGGCTAGTGGAGCGAAGGGATTCTCCCTTAAGAAGCTTATTAGTAGGGGCGCAACGGCTTAAGGAGCAGCATTAGTTTAGTGCCTTGCCTTCCTGCCTTCGTCAAGTGCAGTTAGGGGAGTGGAGAGAAGGGATTATCCGGTGAGAAGCCCCTCAATATTTTGATAATGAAACTAAAACGCTAAAAGATTTGTTCAAGTCAAAGTAGTTCAATTCAACAAGCGAAGGAGAATTCCACACATATCAAAACAAAGAAAGAAGCACTTAAATAGATGTTATGTTAGTTCACACTTTTGATAATGAAACTAAAACGTGAAAGTCTTCGTAGCTCGCCTGAGAATTCAAATCAAATTCAAAATTGGAAATCTCTTTCCACACATTTCAAAAACAAAAAAGATGTTAAAACACAAAGAAAGACAGAAAATATGGAAATTGATTGATGATATATATATATATTAGTTCAAATAGTTATATAAATATTATTATATAAATATATTCAGAGAATTCCACACATATCAAAACAAAAGAAAACCAACAAAGCAGCATGAAACCTCTTCAATATTCAATAAGATAGTTAACACTTCTATATAAAATGAAATAATCAATATAAAAATGATAAAGAAACTATAGAAGACTTTCTTTCCATTTAGTGATTTGAATCTTTGGAGAATGAAACTAAAACTGAAAGATAGCATTCAACCATTTAGTGAATATTTAGCAGATGGCGGTTCTTCCTTTCAGCTACTCCATTTTGCTGCGGCGTATGGGCACATGTCCTTTTGTGGATGATTCCAAGAGAGGATAAGAAGTTTGAGAATTAAGATGATGTGTACTCTCCTCCAGACTCATATCTTTAAACCAAATCTTATCGAACTTAGTTTTGATCATAGCATGGAATTGCTTAAATTAAAACAACAACTAAGATTTTGCTTTCAGCAAATAGACCCATCATCAAAAAACAAATAAA